CCATGGAACGAATAAGGGATCCGGCTCCTAAAAACAATAATGCTTTTGAATAAGCATGAGTAATCAAATGAAATAAAGCAGCTCTATAAGAACCCATACCTAGAGCTAACATCATATAACCCAATTGCGACATTGTAGAATAAGCTAAACTTTTCTTAATGTCTTTTTGAGCAAGAGCTAAAGTAGCTCCTAATAATACTGTTATTATACCTATAAAAGGTATTACATACATTATAAAAGGTACAACTACGAAAATAGGAAGAAGTCGAGCGACTAGAAAAATCCCCGCCGCAACCATGGTAGCAGCATGTATGAGAGCTGAGATGGGCGTAGGGCCCTCCATAGCATCAGGTAACCATACATGAAGGGGAAATTGGGCCGATTTAGCAACTGCACCAGCAAATAAACAGAAAGTACATAAAATACAAAATAAAAGATTGACCTCATTATTATTAATTAAGTTAGTGAATATTTCAAATAAATCCTGAAAATCGAAACTACCTGTTATCCAATAAAGACCTAAAATTCCTAATAATAAACCAAAATCCCCGACACGATTAGTCACAAATGCTTTTTGACAAGCATTCGCGGCAATAGGGCGTGTGAACCAAAAACCTATTAATAGATATGAACACATTCCAACTAATTCCCAAAAAAAATAAATTTGTATTAAATTCGAACTAGTCACTAATCCTAACATGGAAGTAGTGAAAAAACTCATATAAGCAAAAAATATCGAATATCTCTGATCATGAGACATATAATTATCACTATAAATAAGAACCAAAATTGCAACAGTAGTGATTAACACTGACATAATAGAAGTAAGTGGATCAAGCAAGTAGCCAAACTCTAAAGAAAAGTCATTATTAATGGTCCAGGACCATACATATTGATAAATAGAATTGTTATTTATTTGTTGAATGGACAGCGTCAGCGAAAAAATCATAGCTATACTTAACAAGGAAATACTAGAAAAAGCCCATATACGCCGAAGATTTTTTGTTGACGTCGGAAAAAAGAGAAGTCCCACTCCTATTAACAAAGGAACTGGAAGTGGAATGAAGGGTATGATCCATGCATATTGGTATATATGTTCCATAATATAAAATTTATATATTTAATTAATTTAAAATTTCATTTTTTGTTTAGAATTTCCCCTTTTTGCAAGAAATTTCAATCAAGATATATATAATAATAACTTAATATGGAATATATCTAATATTTTTATTAGATATTCGAGCTTATTGATTATTGAGTATTTTTTAATAGTCAAATTAAGAAATTAGAATTGGTCAAATAACCCGTTTATTAGTAAAAGTGAATACTTAATAACTAAGTAAATAAATATTCAAGTAGGAAGATAAAAAAGGTACACTTTCATTTATATAGAACTCATTTCTAATACTTAATAATAATGGATAAAAAAGACTATCAATTATATTTAGTAAGATTAAGTAAGATAGACTAAAGATTTTAGTTAGTTTAATTAATTTTTTTATTCTGTAATTTATTCTGAATTATTAACTCATTTTACAGAAAATTTTTGATTGTTTTTTAATACAAATAAAATAAAAAAAATTAATGAAGAAGTTTTCGTGTATAATATAAATACATAGATAATGACTAAAAAACAAAGATTTTTATGTTTGAACAATAGATGTCTTTCACATCCAACTCTAACAATGAATAATAAATTCAATTTGAAATGGCAGTTCCAAAAAAACGTACTTCTATTTCCAAAAAACGTATTCGTAAAAATATTTGGAAAAAAAAGGGCTATTGGGCGGCGTTAAAAGCTTTTTCATTAGCAAAATCCCTTTCTACCGGGAATTCAAAAAGTTTCTTTGTACAAAAAATAAGTAATCAAACCCTGGAATAATCGGAATCAACCTGACTTAAAAAAAATAGCATAACAAATTCTAAATGAAAAATGAAATTTAGAATAAAAAAAAATGATTTAAATTCGTGTTTAGATTAATGAAAAAAAAAGTGTGACTCTTTTCTACGATACCCTTTATTTGTCATTTCTAAGATGGGGATTTTTTCCCCATCAACCTATTTGTTTTGTGACAAAAAAATAAAATTATAAAAGATTTTTCTAGCTATAAATTTTATATTATGGAAAAAAACCAAATAGAAAACTGTAATTCTCAGCCCTCTATTCTATTCGTTTTTGCAATTAATTGAAAACGCCTTTTTTATTTTGTTTGTTTAGTTTAATATTTTATGTGAAACATTTTTTTTTATAAATTTCAGGAGAAATAAAAACTTTTCTTATATAACACTTCATTTGTTTGTGGAAACGTAAAATAAGGTTTCTATTTTTATGTATTGAAAGAATCTATGTATTTTTTATTTGCTAATTTAGAACTAAGCTAAATAATTTATTATATGTTAGAATTACATAAAAAAAAACGTGATAGGGGTAGACCCCTATATGAGAGACTAGAATGTTAAAATTAATGTTCTATTTATATATAGAGTCTCGACTATTGAATAAGAAATGGGTATTATTATTTCAAACAAGCCGCTATGGTGAAATTGGTAGACACGCTGCTCTTAGGAAGCAGTGCGAGAGCATCCCGGTTCGAGTCCGAGTGGCGGCATGACATTTTATAAATTATAAAAAAAAATTCAATACTTCTAGAGCCGACAGCCTATAAATTAAAAATTAATAATATTTAAAAAATAATTTAATTTCCATTTCATAATTTATAATTTGTAATTGAGAGATTTCTTTTTTTTTTTTAATATAAAATATTATGATATTTTCGACTTTAGAACATATTTTAACTCATATTTCTTTTTCAACGGTTTCCGTTGTAATTACACTCCATTTAATAACTTTAATAGTCAACGAAAAAGTACGACTATATAATTCATTAAAAAAAGGCATGATAGTCACTTTTTTCTCTATAACAGGAGTATTAATTGCTCGTTGGTTTTATTGGAACCATTTTCCATTAAGTGATCTATATGAATCAGTAATCTTCCTTTCTTGGAGTTTTTACATTATTCATATGATTCCGTATTTTAAAACACAGAAAAATAATTTAAGTGCAATAACTACACCAAGTGCTATTTTTACCCAAGGATTTGCTACTTCGGGATTTTTAAAAGAAATGCATCAATCTTCAATATTAGTACCTGCTCTTCAATCCCAATGGTTAATGATGCACGTAAGTATGATGGTACTGGGTTATGCAGCTCTTTTAGGCGGATCTTTATTATCAATAGCACTTTTAATCATTACATTTCAAAAGGATATAATACGGATTTTTAATAAAAGAAAACTTGTTTTAAATGAGTCATTTTTGTTCAGTGAGATTCAATATATAAAAGAAAAAAGTACTATTTTACAAAGTGCTTCGCCCCTTTTTGTTAGAAATTATTACAGATCTCAGTTGATTGAACAACTGGATCATTGGAGTTATCGTGTTATTAGTCTAGGATTTATCCTTTTAACCTTAGGTATTCTTTCAGGAGCAGTATGGGCTAATGAGGCATGGGGATCATATTGGAATTGGGACCCAAAAGAAACTTGGGCATTTATTACTTGGACCATATTTGCAATTTATTTACATATTCGAACAAATAAAAATTTGCAAGGTACCAATTCAGCAATTGTAGCTTTTTTCGGCTTTCTTATAATTTGGATATGCTATTTTGGAGTAAATCTCTTAGGAATCGGACTACATAGTTATGGTTCATTTATGTTAAATTAATATTGAAGATTCAATTTAAGAGAAGACTCCATAAAAAAAAAATAAGATAGTAATAGTATAAGGCCAAAGCAAGTTTTTTATAAACAGGTGAGAACCATTTAAATGGTTCTCACAAACGTCAAGCATGTCCGATTTTAATTTAAATTAAATCTTTATTCTTTTTACAAACATAAAAAAGACTGCCTTTTCATTTAATGAAATGAAACTTATTTATAAAAAAAAATTGGATAGAATAGCTTCCACCTTCTCAGCGGATAATGAAAGAACGAAATCCGGGTAAATGCCAATACCCGTTACTGGTAGAAAGATAGAAGTCGAAACAAATAATTCTCGTGGCCCCGAATCAAAAAAAGAATAGTTTGGAGTATTAAATAACTTATACCCATAAAACATTTGACGTGACATAGATAATGAATAAATAGGAGTTAATATCATTCCAATTGCCATTCCAAAAGTAATTAAAATTTTTGGCATTAAAAGAAATTTTTGGCTGGTAATTATCCCCAAAAAGACTATTAATTCCGCAATGAAACCACTCATGCCTGGTAACGCAAGGGATGCCATCGAAAAACTACTAAAGAGTGTAAATATTTTTGGCATTAGAATAGCTATTCCTCCCATTTCGTCGAGATAAACAAGACGTATTCTATCGTAACTAGTTCCCGCTAAGAAAAAAAGTGCAGCACCAATAAATCCATGAGAAATTATTTGTAAAATGGCCCCATTAAGTCCCGTATCAGTTATAGAACTTATTCCTATAATTATAAAACCCATGTGAGATACAGAGGAATAGGCTATTCTTTTTTTTAAATTACGTTGTCCGGGAGATGTTAAAGCTGCATAGATTATTTGCATTGTACCGATTATTATCAACCAAGGAGAAAATATAGAATGAGCATGAGGTAATAATTCCATATTGATCCGAATCAAGCCATATGCTCCCATTTTTAATAGAATTCCGGCTAGAAGCATACAAGTACTGTAATGGGCTTCCCCATGGGTATCTGGTAACCATGTATGTAAAGGTATAATCGGCAATTTGACAGCAAAAGAAATAAAAAATCCAACATATAATATTATTTCTAATGCCAGAGGATATGATTGATTAACTAATCTTTCTAAATTTAAGGTTGGTTCATTAGAACCGTATAAACCAAGACCCAGAACTCCCATTAATAGAAAAATAGAACCCCCTGCAGTATATAAAATAAACTTAGTAGCGGAGTAGAGACGTTTCTTTCCTCCCCACATGGATAAAAGTAGATAAACAGGAATTAATTCTAATTCCCACATTATGAAAAAAAGTAAAAGGTCTCGGGACGAAAATAATCCTATTTGCCCACTGTACATTGCTAACATCAGAAAATGGAATAATCGGGAATCTCGAGCAACTGGCCAAGCTGCTAAAGTAGCTAAAGTAGTAATGAATCCCGTTAATAAAACGGGTCCTATCGAAAGTCCATCTATCCCTAATCTCCAGTGGAAATCAAAAAAGTTTATCCATTTATAATCTTCTGTCAGTTGCATTAATGGATCGTCCGGTTGGAAATGATAACAAAACGCATAGGTTATTAGAAGCAGCTCAATACTAGATATACATATTGTATACCACCGAGTTACCTTATTTCCTCGATGAGGAAGAAAGAAAATACAAGAACCTGCAAATATGGGCAAAACTACAATTGTTGTTAACCAAGGAAAAAATTTCGTGGTAAAGACAAGATACACTTGAGCCAAAAGAACCCGTACCCGAAAATAGAATTTCTATTTTCGGGTACGGGTTCTTTTCGGTAAAAAAATCCAAATTGAAAATTGACTAAATGGATTCAAATGGAATTTTCTGGAACGTATCAATAAGCTAGACCCATGCTCCGAGTTGTTTCATGCCATAAATAAACTCGAACGCTTAAAAAATCTGTTGGACAAGCGGATTCACATCTCTTACAACCAACACAGTCTTCTATTCTTGGAGCAGAAGCTATTTGTTTAGCCTTACATCCATCCCAAGGTATCATTTCTAATACGTCTGTGGGACAAGCTCGAACACATTGAGTACACCCTATACATGTATCATAAATCTTTACTGAATGTGACATTGGATCTATATTTTGTTAACTTCATTAATTTGAATTTTCGATCTAGTTAGAGTAAACTAAGTGAAATACATATTAAAATACCAGATGAATCAATGATTTGCCAGAATTTTGTGAATCAAGCTATTTCTGGATTGGTGACTTATTATAAAATAAAAAGAAAACAGGTCAAAAATACTTTGATTTATTACATTTTTAGAAATATGATTATACCTTACGGTATGATACCAAATAATCTAAATTGAAATAGAATTGATGAATATCAAAATTACATTTATACTTTTTTATAATATATAAATATATAATATTATAGTATAGAATAAAAAAAACTATTTATTCAATAAATTCGATTGATTGATACGAGTTGATTTTCTGTTACGATAAATGGAAGAAACAATAGCCAGTCCAATAGCTGCTTCAGCGGCTGCAATAGCTATAACAAAAATTGAGAAAATGTTTCCCTTTAATTGGCGGCTATCAAAAAAATCAGAAAATGTTACAAAATTTAAATTAACTGCATTGAATATAAGTTCAAGACACATAAGAGCCCGAACCAAATTTCGGCTCGTAACTAATCCATAGATTCCAATCGAAAATAAATAAGCACTCAAAACAAGTACATGCTCGAGCAGCATTGACCAACTCCTTATCAATTTCTATTCATTTCAATATGAACAACAATTAAACCTATTTGATTGATTGACGATAATATCATAAGTTCGAATAGAAGAAATTAAGAAAAAATATGTTAGTAATAATAAAAAGAACCCAAAATTTATAGTCTAATAACATAGAATGTAAATTTAAATGCATACGATAAAATCTAAATTTGGAGTGCTGGTTGTAAATAAAAAAAATCCATTATTTATTGACGAGCCACAGCAATTGCCCCTATTAAAGCAACTAAAAGAATTATTGAAATAAGTTCAAAAGGAAGAAAAAAATCTGTTGATAAATGAATTCCAATTTGTTGGCTCGTAGTTATCAAATCTTGTTCTAGAATCTGGTTTGATTGTATAGTCCAAATAATCCCATACCATGACGTATTTAGAATAGTAATAATTAATGAAACAAAAAGACTTGTACAAACCGCCGAAGTAGCTCTGTCCCCAACAGTCCACAGACGAAAATCTGTGTCATATTCTGGCCCATTCATAAACATTACAGCAAATATTATTAAAACATTTATAGCTCCCACATAAATAAGGAGTTGTGCAGCAGCTACAAAATGCGAGTTTGCTAGAATATAGAATAAAGATACACAAACAAGAACCAATCCTAATGAAAAGGCAGAAAAAATGGTATTGGTAAATAATACTACTCCTAGTCCCCCTAATATAAGACTTGCCCCCAAAAAGACTAAAAGAAAATCATGTATTGGTCCGGGTAAATCCATTATATGTAAAATAAGAGATAAAAAAATCAGAATGTTTCATGATCTTATTGAATTGAAGAAGAAAAAAGATTGATGCGTTCCTAGTTGTTAAATCCTCATGTGTACGCGGTAAAGTTATTCGCCCTATCGCATTCTATTCTTTTATCCGAAAGTAAATTAAAACTATTAAAAACCATTATAGTAAAAAAATTTTAAGTAAAAATGAAGTTTAAAATCTTGATCAATCAATTCAATATAGAGAATAGTTGGCATTATTAGTTATTGACCAAGAAAAATATAGTGGATTTCGTAATTATAAATTATTTTTTAATCGCCCGATTTTTGTTTTCTTTGAGGGGAATTCAAAATTGTTCGAATTGTGTAATCATCGGTTATTGATATTGGTAAACGACCCAGAGCAATTTGATTATAATTTAATTCGTGACGATCATAAGTAGAAAGCTCATATTCTTCAGTCATAGATAAACAATTTGTTGGGCAATACTCAACACAATTACCACAAAATATACAGATTCCGAAATCAATGCTGTAATTAAGCAATCGTTTTTTTCTAATATCGGTTTCCAATTTCCAATCAACAACAGGTAAGTCTATAGGACATACACGAACACATACTTCACAAGCAATGCATTTATCAAATTCAAAATGGATTCGACCACGAAAACGCTCAGATGTGATCAATTTTTCATATGGATATTGAATAGTTACAGGTAAACGGTTTGCGTGGGATAAGGTAATCATAAAACCTTGACCAATGTACCTTGCCGTGCGTCCTGTTTGTTGACCATAATGGATGAAACCTGTTACCATAGGGAACATATAGTAAATATTAAAAATGAGATTTTGTTTCTTTCTCTTGTTTGAGACAAAAAGGTAATTAGAGTAAATATCAAATAGTCTTTTTTTTTACACTTTATAATGAAAGGAGTTGGGAAGAAGTTGTTAATAATAGATTACCTAAAGAAATAGGTAAAAGAAATTTCCATCCAAGATTTAATAATTGGTCCATTCTTAGTCTAGGTAAAGTCCATCTTGTTGCTATAGGAATGAACAAGAACAAAAAAGTTTTAGCTAATGTAATGAAAATACCTAGTGTTGTTCCAAAGACTCCATCTCCATCCAATTTTATTATTTCAAAAAACTCAGGAATGAATATGTATGGGATAGACAAATTCCAACCACCTAAATAAAGAACTGTTACAAATAATGAAGAGACTAATAGATTTAGATAAGAAGCAACATAAAATAAACCAAATTTAATACCAGAATATTCGGTTTGATAACCTGCTACTAATTCTTCTTCTGCTTCTGGTAAATCAAAAGGCAATCGCTCGCATTCTGCGAGAGAAGAAATTATAAAAATAATAAACCCTATAGGTTGCCTCCACAAATTCCACCCCCAAAAACCATATTTTGACTGTGCCTCAACTATATCAACGGTACTTGAACTGTTAGATAATCATAGTCGATGATAAGATCACTCTTGTCATCGCTGTTACAGAACCGTACATGAGATTTTCACCTCATACGGCTCCTCAGGAGCCATACATAAATTTAAGGATCTAAGTTAAATTTTAATATTGATATCCTTGTAGGATAGAGAAAATAAAAATAAATCGAAAGATCCTAAATTAAGCCAATGGAATTCTGTCTGCAATACTATAAAAAGTGCGTCAGAATTGATCTTATCTTTTAACTTAACTAATTTTTTTATTAATACCTTAATTCTTGAATAAAATACTTTATTTTACCAATAAAAAAATAATAAAAAACAAACAAATTAAACATTCATTCATGACTTAGGCCATGATAAAACTTGCATTTCCATGGATAAAAAGAGTTTTTTTATATATAGTATATATAGATTTTTTTTCGTCACTCTATATTTCTTCTTTATATTTAGGTTTAAAAAAGTTAAAGGATTACTTCGTTCCTGATAGTCATTTACTTAATGGGTGGATAGGAGTATACTCTGGATCGGAATTTGTGAGAGTACTACTTGATAATTTCTACCAATTTAGAGCCTCAATTAGTATTTCTTTTATGTAAAAAAGTTCTCTTAGGAGAACTTACATAATCTCTATTACAAATCCTTTGTGTACTTTGGTGTTCCTAATCATCCACTTATTTTTGTTCAATCTATAGAGTAATAAAGAGAAAAAGTTTTTTATGATAGTAAAACCCCCATAGAGTTGTTCTTTTTAACCCGCTTCAAGTCATGCTTATTAATTAATCAATCTTGGGGGGGAAACAGCCTTGACTGTTTATTTTCGTTTAACCCTTGTACATAGGAAATGAGATTCAAATTTTTGACTGCGAATTTCTAAGCTGTTTTTTTCACTCATCTAACTATCTGGTTTAGTTTAGCAACCCGAACAGTGAATAAAAAATTAAGATATCTATTCAATACATTTAAATTTTAAAAATTGTATTTTTCGAAATCTAAAAATAAATGGGTGCAGGCTTATGCCTTAACGAATCACACGTAGAGATATTGATAATACACATAGAGTTAATGGTATTTCATAACTAATTGATTGGGCAGCAGCCCGTAGACCACCTAAAAAGGAATATTTATTGTTTGATCCATATCCTGACATAAGAAGTCCAATAGGCGCAATACTTGAAATCGCGATCCATAAAAAAACCCCAATACTGAGATCGGCTAGAACAAGCCGATAACCAAAAGGAATTACCGAATAACTTAGTAGAATTGATATGACGGCTATCGAAGGCCCAATACTAAATAAACGTATATCCCCTCGAGATGGAAGAAGGTTCTCTTTAAAAAGTAGTTTTGTTCCGTCTGCTAAAGCTTGAAGAATTCCCAAAGGACCAGCATATTCAGGCCCAATACGTTGTTGTATACCCGCAGATATTTCTCTTTCTAACCACACGATTACTAATACGCCTATTGTGATTCCCAAGACGAGAATCACAATCGGTAAAAGTATCCATATAGTCCCATAAACCTCTTTTAAGGATTCCAATCTGGAAAAGGAATTGATAGTTTGGATTTCTGTTGTATCAATTATCATTTCAACGATCAACTTCTCCCATAATGATATCTATGCTACCTAATATCGTCATAATATCAGCCAATTTCATTTTTTTAACTAACTGAGGCAGAATTTGCAAATTGATAAAACCAGGTGGGCGGATTTTCCATCTCCAAGGAAAAACGCTCTGATCTCCGATCAGAAATATTCCCAACTCTCCTTTTGGGGCTTCGACTCTCACATAAAGTTCTTGTTTCGACAATTCAAAAGCAGGAGACGGCTTTTTACTAATGAATCTATATTCAAAATCATTCCATTCAGGATATTTTATTCTATCAAACCGTCGGATTTCTAAATTTTCATAAGGACCCCCTGGAATTCCTTCTAGAGCTTGTTGAATAATTTTGATAGATTCTGCCATTTCACCGATTCGTACTAAATAACGAGCTAATGAATCTCCGTCTTTTTGCCATTGGGCTTCCCAATCAAATTCTTCGTAACACTCATACTGATCAACTTTACGAAGATCCCATTGTATTCCGGAAGCTCGTAGCATTGGTCCCGATAAACCCCAATTTATTGCCTCTTCTCCACCAATAATACCTACCCCCTCAACTCGTTTTAAAAAAATAGGATTTCGCATAATCAGGTTTTGGTATTCAACAAGTCCCGTTAAAAAATAATCACAAAAATCTAAACATTTATCTATCCACCCATAGGGTAGATCAGCAGCTACTCCTCCAATACGAAAATAATTATGCATCATTCTCATACCGGTAGCAGCTTCAAATAAATCATATACTAATTCTCTTTCTCTGAAAATATAAAAAAAGGGAGTCTGCGCGCCAATATCTGCCATAAAAGGGCCGAGCCATAACAAATGCGAAGCTATACGACTTAACTCCAACATAATAACTCTGATATAGCTAGCCCTTTTAGGTATTTGAATATTTCCTAATTGTTCGGGTCCATTTACAGTTATTGCTTCTGTGAACATAGTAGCTAAATAATCCCAACGTGTTACATAAGGTAGATACTGTATAATTGTTCGGTTTTCCGCAATTTTTTCCATCCCTCTGTGTAAATAACCTAATACCGGTTCACAGTCAATAACATCTTCACCATCTAAAGTAACGATGAGTCGGAGAACGCCATGCATTGATGGGTGGTGAGGGCCCATATTGACTATCATGAGGTCTTTTCTTGTAGTTGATCCAGTCATAGGTTTTTATTTTTTCCCGATTCATTCTTTCATGAATCCTTTTTCCATGAATTGTTGAAAACAAAAAGAAGTTCATCAAAACTCAAGATTTAATAAATAATTCAAAACGACTCTTCAAATTAACGTGTTTTTAGATCTCGAATGTTTAATTGACTTATTAATTCTTTATAACGTATTCTATTTTTATTTGACAAATAAACTAGTAGCCTTTGACGTTTTCCCAGAATTTTTCGTAGACCCTTCTGAGATGAAAAATCTTTTTTATGTAATTCCAAATGTGAGGTAAGTCTTCGTATCTTAGTGGTAAAACAGAATACTTGAAATTCAACAGATCCTCTCTTTTCTTCTTTTTTTTCATGCGAAATAACAGATATGAATGCATTTTTTGTCATAAATTCTTAATCTTCCTTTTTTTACCAAATATGAAATTTTCCCAATCCGTAATAATAATGCCAGCTATTTTAATCTCGTATACATATATTATCGAGACATAAATTTATTTTTATTTTAAGCGTGGATACATATGTATTCTTAATATACTAAAACGACTACCGTTATTAGTATCAAACCAATAACGATTCATGCCGGCTAAATCTTCTAATCGATAGTTAGGCCAAAAAAAGATTTTTAATTTTATAAACAGGGTTTTTTCGCGACCAAGATTTTTACTTTCATTACAAAATTGACTACAGTTTTTTAGCTCATTCCCCTTGTAAGATATGGTGTTTTTATACAAAGCATTATCTTTTTTATTTCTTGAATTCAAACAAATTAGAATTCTCAATTTTCTACGACGTCTAGTCGATAAAAGAGTTTCAGGAACAAACAAATCAAAATACCTTTTGGTTCTTTTTTTCGTCACTCTTTGATGTGTTGGAATTGATTCATCTAGATTTTTCTTATCAACATTTTCGATATATTTTTTTTTATTATTTTGATGTTTACTCTTATGAACCAACGAAATACCTAGGGTTTGATACAAAATAAATTGACCATCATCTTTTACAGACAGACGAATTGGTTTAATAAGCAATATCCCCCCATTTATCAATTGTGAAAGAGTAGAATCTTTCTGAATTCGCATTATATCCATATTTATTTCTCTTCTTTCAATCGAGGATATTGTAATTTCTCTTGGATTTGTCAATCTAAGCAGGAAACAATAGACTTTTATATTATTGATTATTTTTTGATTCAAAGAATTATTCCATTTCAATTGAAAAAGCAAATAACTTTTAAGTAAAGAATCCAGTTCTGTTTCTGTACTACTCCTTTTTTTTTTTCTACGATTTTTCATATCTGATCCTCGGGAATTTTCTTCAATATCTTTTTGTTGGTTTGAGAGAAGGGATTCAGAATTTTCTTGAACATCCGATCCAAGAGCTCCTTGACTTACGAGTTCTTTTTCGTCTTGATTCCTATTTTCTAATTCAAAATATTTTTTTTTATTTGGTGTGATAGATCTTATAAAAGGATTCGCTTTTTTCTTTCTATTGATGTTTTTATTTTCAATAAACTTGTCACTTAGATTACAATTTGAAAAAAGTAAATTCATTGGTATAACCCATGGTTTCATTTTATATGCATTATAAAGTAAGAAAAATTCTGGGAAGAACCAAAATTCAAGATTTGATATTGGACGACTTAGTATTTCTTCATTCATTCCCATCCAATCAAAAAGGTTTTTTTTTCGATCGGATTGGTTGATTTCGGCAGAAGTTGTGTGATAAAAAAGATCTTTCGTATTGATTTTATCAACAATTTGATAATTTTTATGTTCAGATTCAGTCTTAGTATTTTTATTACTATTAGTACTTATATTGATCCAAGCCTGAATGTCGACTTTATTTCTAATAGAAAAGTCGATAATTTTCCAATCAAAATATTTTCTATCTGGATTTTTATCTATATCCGTAATCGTATTTATTCCCAAATAATTAGTGATAGGGATACTCCACTCCATATGAATTAAATTTTTTTTTTCTATGTTATAATTATAAGACAATTCTTTATTTTTTTTTATTGGTAATGGTTTCCTATAATTATAGGAATCTTTTTTATCTTCATAAAAAATAAAATTATATGCTAATATATCATATCTATAGTTTTTTTTTTTTTTATTGTTGGGGGGTTGATCGGGCAAGAACCATAAAGCGTTTTCATAATTTTTTGTATTTTTAGAATTTAGGAATTCGTCTTTTTGATATGAATTCCATTTGTCGTTTTTTTGGAAATTTTTATTTTCGCCCTCACAATGTTCAGTGACTCGATTGTACCATTTATGCGGTAATAATCGAAACCATTTTATCTGAGCTAAATCGTATTGAGAATTACTTTTAAATTTTAACCAGTTTTTCCATTGATTAAGTCCAGAATTTGTAAGGGTTTTAATTTTTAGTTCAGAATGATTTATTCCTTGTATTCCAAAATATTCTTTTATTTCATTTTTAAGAAATAAAGAAGTTTCGGGATACTGAAGGACAGATTTTAACTTATATAAGTTAACCATTTTGACTTGTGATAATTTGTAAAATACATAGGCTTGTGATAAATAAGATAAATCTGAAAAAATCTTCGAATTTTTATTAATAATATAAATATACAAAAATGATTTTTTTATAAGCGAAATAAATTGAATTGTTTTTTTATTTATTTTTGCAATCTGTTCGTGATTTGTTTGATTATTCGAAATATATTTTTGAATCAATTTTTTTGCTAAAAGTTGTATATTAATTCGAGGAATATTAATAAGATATAGAAATATATCTACGTATACCCTTTCTTTAACAAATTTAAAAAAAAAAATTGATTTACGAATTAATCGAGTATTTCTTCTTTTTACTATCTCACCAAGATTTTTTGGTGAGTCGGATCTTGTAGTACCATAATGTGTCTTGGTAGGATTAAAATTCACATTTTTAGTTTGTAATCTTTTTTTTTTTTCACTTGAAATATTTTTAATTTTTTTTTTAATTGCCTTTATTCTATTAACTAGGTCTTTCTTTTTTTGTTCTGCTACTGAATCTGAATAATTTATCCAATCACTAAATTGAGTTTGAGTTGATGATTCACTAATCGTATGATTGATGATTGTCGAATCTTTTTTTATTTGACTAGATTCTTCTTTCAATACAAAAACTAAAATTGGATTTACTGTTAATTTTTTTATTATTTTTTTTTTTAACAATAGGAGGTTTTGAATAATCCATTTTTTTGTTTCGATTGGAACCCTTAGAAAAAATATAATGTGTTCTTTGACAATTTTTAAAACTTGAACCCACTTTTTTATCAATTTTATAAAATTTTTATCGAGTTCTTTAAAAATAGGTTGAAAAAAAGAAGGCCGTTTTCGAGGCGAACCGAAAGGAAGTTCAGTTTCCATTCCCAAAACTGTTAAATAACAAAAATTCTCTTTTTGGTTTTGTTCTTCTTCTTTCATTTGATCCCCATAGGTCAAAGGTTCTATCATAGATCTGCGCCAAGGTTTTAGGCAAAAAGGATAGAGTATTTTAATCTGAATACCATCTTTTAACCAGTTTTTAGGAAATTCGTTTTCTGATAA